TTTCAAGTAGGAATCCATTTGATCCCAACATACGCGGGGGGATTAGGTCATACTTAAAAAGGATTCCTTTGTCCTTTCTTTTGATCTTTTCAACTCATCTTTCTCTAATCTTCTTTTTTCTGGCTCGGCTATCATACCTAGCCGAGTAGCCGAGCCATTTCTCTTTAATGAGACTAAGAAACTAGGCAAAACCAATAAAGAGACAAATCACCGAACAAAAGGAGAGAGAGGGATTCGAACCCTCGATAGTTCGTTGGTATGAACTATACCGGTTTTCAAGACCGGGGCTATCAACCACTCGGCCATCTCTCCGAAGGATAATTTCTATTTTCTTTTTATTACACCGAATAGAACATGGGTGCATGGATTGATACTATCACTCTACTGGTTGATACTATCACTATACTATAGATATCGGGCACGAATCTATGAGTCTATTTATCTCCATATGTCCATTTATCCCCATATATAGAGAGATCAAGGATCCATCAGGCCCCTTGTAAAAAAAGCCCCCAGTCCAACAAATAAACAAATAAAGTAGTATGTATAAAGGGTGGAATGGAAATAAGTCATATAGAATCAATGGGTTCGTGGTAAAATCCCTATATGATGTATATTCTATATTTTATTAGAATTAGAGTTCGGGGCTGCTAGAGGGATCAAATGGTATATTTATTGGTAACGCGGAGGATTAGGAACATGACTATTGCTTTCCAATTGGCTGTTTTTGCATTAATTGCTACTTCAGTAATCTTACTTATTGGTGTACCCGTTGTATTTGCTTCTCCTGAGGGTTGGTCAAGTAATAAAAATGTTGTATTTTCTGGTACATCGTTATGGATTGGATTAGTCTTTCTTGTGGGTATCCTTAATTCTCTCATCTCTTGAACCTATTCGTTCACGACCCAAAAATGAAATGACCCCTCCCACGAGTTCTTTCGTTTCGGGCTGCGAGACACATGAAAATTCAATAAACGCCCCCGCCCCCAACCAAAGAAAGAAAACGAAAAATTAGAGGGAGGGGGGGTCCAACTTCTGGAATAATTAAGAAAAATAATAAGACCAAAGATATTATATTGATTGAGATATTGAATTTATTCAACCCATTCCCATTACCCATAAAATTAGGTATTGTATTAATTGAATTAATAATACAATTCAATCGCCTTGCGCAGTATTATTTTTATGCAAGAAAATAAATATTCATTTAGATTAGAATAATAAAAATTTCTAATGCACTAATGGAATAGGATTATAGAATTTGAATATTCTATATTTATTATTCTCATTTTTCTTTTTTTATTATTTATTATTTATTATATTTAATATTCATATTGAATATTAAATTCAAATTAAAGAAATGATGAAAGAAATATATATATTAAATGTTAATATTATTAATATTATTAATATATAATAAAGAAAAAGAACTGAAATGGAGAATTCTATTCTATTAGTTCTATTAGTATTAGATAGAATTCTATTATTCTATTAGTAATTTAATAGAATATATATACTAAATAAATACGAAATCTAAATAAATCCAAATTTGAAAAACACTAAAACTATAATATAGAATGCAATTTCATAATAGGGGTACTATAACTAGCACACTTTATCTTTATCCATCCCAACATTACACTGCTTTACTCTGGGCGGATAGCGGGAATCGAACCCGCGTCTTCTCCTTGGCAAGGAGAGGTTTTACCATTCTACTATATCCGCACCGCGGTAACCCCCATCCCGCACCGCGGTAACCCCCATCCGGGGATGTTTTTTTTTATTGTTGGGAAGGCCAGGCAAACAAACCTGGCCGGTTTACTAAATACTAAAAGTCCCTTTCTTCAAATTGCGAGTGCAATTTGAAATAGAAATTAAGTGTGGATAGAATGATAATTGGGATTTTGATACTCTGGGGCAGTACCGCCACCCGGTCATAGAAAAAAACCCATATAAGCAGCACACTAAGACTATTAGGAGAATCTCAGTCAATTTGTTCTTAGTGAAGAGCCCTGAATACGTTTTGTATTCTTTCAAAAATATGAGTATGAATTTCATATAGTTGAAAACCCTAACCCTAATAGGAGGCTCATTGGAATAGATCGATTCTATATGAGTCCGGCTGTTTAATTGCAACAGCCAATATACCTCTAGGAAATTTTGGATTCTTTTCCTAAAGGACACCGAGTCCAAAGTGAAATTGAAATCTTTCACCGATTCCCAGATTGCCTCGAAAAAGGATTTTATAAGCAACAGAGGCAAGACGTACCGCGTATGATAAGTGAGATAATAAATCGTTGCGTGCAAGAGTCGCCAAAGGAAAGATTTCCACCAGCCCAAGCTGGCAAGAAGGAGGAGCAAAAGGAGAAGAGAAAGCAGGCTTTGTAACTCCCTTCCTATCATTCGCCAGAAATCCTTCTTGCCGTCCAAGGGTTCCTGATGCCAATCTTTATAGAGACCACGGTCGGCGTTGCCCGCACACGCGTTATCGATTTCGGTCTCCGACCCCTCGCTTTCGGTTTGGAAGTCTCTGAGATTGAGACCCTTTTCCGAACCGCGGTCGTCGACCCCAGGACGACCCGTAAACTCCCCATTCGAAGCCCCCGAGGAGGCCGAGGCCCAAACAACCACGCGACCCCTTCCATCTGTAATAGTAACAATTGGATTGCTGAAACTTGCTTGAACGTGAATAATTCCTTGAATTCCTTGTCCTTTTTCTACTTTCGGGAAACCATGCCTCAAACGAATGCCTCGAAAATTCGAAAAAGAAAATCTTCGAATACAAATAGGTTTTGCCATATTTTATCGTCTTATAAATAGAAGTTAGAGATATATGGATATATCCATCTCATGTTAAAACGAAACTGATTTTCTACCTTTCAAATCAAAATGTGTTTTTTTAGAAAGATTATCCCTGTCTTTGTTTATGTCTCGGGTTCGAACAAATTACTCGAATTCGCCCCTTCCTACGTATCAGTCGGCATTTTTCACAAATTTTACGAACGGAAGCCCCCATTTTCATAGTTCTTATTCCTTAACTTCGAATACACTTATTTCATTTCAATTGGAAGAAAATGAGTTTCTTGAAATTTGGAGTCTCCAATGGAATCCCCACGAAGGGAGTGCTCAAGTTCCAAAGCCCCCTTCCCTTACTCGTCCGAATCCGTTCTGTTGAATCTAGAAATTAGACCCCCCAGCCGGAATCGTAACGACTTATTTCAACTTTGACTCTATCTCCGCGTGCTATATCTAGAATCTATATATAGAAAGTTCTGTCATATCTTTCCTGATAGAGTCGCTAAAAAAGGATCCCCGGTATTTCATATTTAAGCGGACCTGAAGGAAACGGACCCGAAACTTGGCGTTGGGAAACGTGTTAGTAATTCCACTTTCATAGATATATCTTTCTTTTTTCTTCAGTGAATTGCATCACCCTCTGAGCATCAAAAAGTCTTTTTCATTTTTAAAAAGTCTTTTTTTTAGCAGAGAAAAAAGTGATTTATTGCGCAGTAACGCGCTCCGGATTCAATTTGTGTATCATAAGGATTACCATATATAACACAAAATTTCTCCACCCACTCTTTCTAGCCGAGCCTCTCGGTCTGTTATTATACCTCGAGAAGTAGAAAGAATTACCTGCCTCTACGGTAACGATAGCGGGCGACTACGTAGAGAATTACTAGGATTCGAGCCAACCTTTTGACCGCCCTACAACAAGGGCAAGGGTTAAGAGCAAAAATCCGTGGGGTACGACGACGATGAGGATCGGAATCCTCATCGGAATCGGAATTTGCATCCGAATCGGACTCGGATTCGGATTCCTCATCCGAGAGTTCTTCTTCTAAAAAGGATTTCTTGTTTTCCCGATGTTCCCTCGTGTTTTTGATAAAACCCTCTCGTAAAAGTATTTGAACTATCTTTTCGACGATGTTAGTAAATCCTATTCGAACCGTCTCTTTTTTAGCCATGTCGGCATTTCGTATACAGGTTAATATGTCAGAAATAGTGTCCTTGCTCATGATAAACGCAAACTCCTTTTATTGAAAAAATGATATATATATATTATCAGATATATTATATCACAATTTCCTTTTCAAAAACTTATTAGAATACTTCAGGCGCTAGGGAAATTATTTTGGTGAAATTGGACTGTCTCAATTCGTGGGTGATTGCACCAAAAACGCGAGTTCCTTTTGGATTTCCTTTTTGATCAATGACAACGGCAGCATTCTCATCATATCGTATTATCACACCGTCATCACGTTTGAGTTCTTTACAAGTACGGACAATTACAGCTCTGATCACTTCTGATCTTTCTAGAGACATTTTTGGCACTGCTTCCTTAATCACAGCAACAACAACGTCCCCTATCTGAGCATATCGTCGATTACTAGTTCCTATGATTCGAATACACATCAATTCCCGGGCACCACTGTTGTCCGCTACATTCAAATGGGTTTGAGCTTGAATCATATCATTTTGATTTTCAGTTTCAACGAAAAGGGCGAAGTCCAAGTCAAAATGGAAAAGAAATCTATTTTTTGTCCAAAGAACCTGCAATATCCCTAAGCTAAGGCTTCCTTCTCTTGTTTGGTTCTACATCCCTAATCCCTATTCTGAGTCCGAGTCCGAAATAATGAAAATAATGAATTGAGCCGGAATCGTCCTATTTTCAGGATCATAATAGAATTCTATAAAAAAATGATATTATCGTCAAGGCCAAGTCCCTCCCTTTTCGATTTTGAATCCGGATCCTATGTTTTCGCTAAGACAAAAACACCTGAGGCGTACACGGTCAATGCTACTATTCTGTGATATTTTCACAGAGCATAGCATAATATAATTCTAATTATATATTATTGTTATTGTCAAGCCAATAACCGAAAACTTTATTATAACTTTATTATAATATTATTATATATATATATATATTGTTATTGTCAAGGTCAAGATTTTAATAAATAAATAGAAATAATATTAGAATATAATAATAATATTCTAATATTGTTATTGTCAAGATTGATTCGCTTTCGAATGTTCTATTATTATTATATTCTATTCAAATAAATATATTATTCTATATTTCTATATAATAATAATATTATATAATAATAGAAGATGCTGTTAATTATAACAATAACATAAAAAAAAAGAATTGCTACGTCAATTTTTTTTTCTAGTATATTCTAGTTTAATAATCTAAGCAGACTTTTTTTTCAAGATATTAAGATTGACAATTTCAAAAAACTGCCATCATACTATGAGCATACTATGATGGCAGCCGGGCAAGTATGCCCCCATCGTCTAGTGGTTCAGGACATCTCTCTTTCAAGGAGGCAGCGGGGATTCGACTTCCCCTGGGGGTGGGGTACTACGAAAGGAAGTTGATCGTGTATTATCAACAAGTCTAGAATTGATTCTTCCTGGGTCGATGCCCGAGCGGTTAATGGGGACGGACTGTAAATTCGTTGGCAATATGTCTACGCTGGTTCAAATCCAGCTCGACCCCAAAATGCGCTTATCCATCATGAAATAGCAGAACCCATTTGTTTTGTTTTCTTGAAATGTCGGTTTGCTCTTCGGTTTCTTTATTTGCATTTGCTCTATTTCTATTTCTATTTCTTTGTTCCCGCAAATATAGGGAAAGTGGAAAAGTAAATAAAAAAAGAAGTATTTTTCCAGCGAAAGCGGGTCAATTTGGCAAGAAATAAAGTAGTACTAGGAATCCGTGCCGCTCTCACTTCTCACTAAGGAAAGAGCATATTCACGGGGATATCAATATATCCGCCGTTATTTCAACACAGCGATTCTAATCTCCAATCTAAAATCTAAATAGAAAAAAATGTATGAATGAAATCATAAGAATATATATGTCGTACACTTTATGTCTGGGGATTGTAGTTCAATTGGTCAGAGCACCGCCCTGTCAAGGCGGAAGTTGCGGGTTCGAGACCCGTCAGTCCCGATGAGTTCAAATCCAATAAAAAACTACACGAATTTGTCTTTCTATTTTCTGCTGGGAGGTCTAAATTGCCGAATTTCAGTCCCGGAGGGATCCTTATTTTTGATATTTCGCTTCGCAAATTGCTTGTCTCATTTCTCATCAAACAAATACGGAAATTTCCAGTACTTTAACCAGTACCGATCGAGAGGAAATAGACATATGTGGATTGCTACAATTATTCGTAGCATCCTATTTAGTATTCCAAGAGATACTATACTGGGCTCGGGCTGGTTCTGGTTTTTTCAATTTCTCCCAACCCGCGAATAGAATAGAGTACCATATGTTTACCGGGAACACATACACAAATGGAAATGGAATTCCTTTCTTGTACAATACAAAACAAAAGAAATTGAACATAGCTAATTATTTTTCTATTTTTGAAAAGTATCCTCTTTTCCAGCCGCTATTTGATCTAACTTCAATTACTAATACTCAATTTGAATTTGAAGCAATCTATCTCATTCAAATTTCACACTGAACTTCTAGTATATGCATTCCATTAATAATCTAGGTAAAGAAAGAAGAGGATATTAATAAAATAAAGGAAAAGAGCCCCACCCCACCTATCTTAGATCTTAGAGAGAGAGTAAATGTAAATGAGTAATCCTTTCGAAGAAAAGGATATTGTCGAAGAAAGAGCAAACTCTAAAATATTGTCGAAGAAAGAGCAAACTCTAAAATAATGAATTTTATTTGATAGAATATTAGATCTTTTTTTTTTTTACGTGTACTTGTCTTTATAGCACTTCTTTTTTTCAAGAAAAGGAAATCATTAAAAAAGAAAAAAGGGGCTTAGAACTTAACTCCAGCGGAAAGACGAGACGGCCAGATGCTATTTTAGCCTATTTTATCAGATAATTGTTGTACAAGGAAGGCGGCAGATTTAGGTTATAGAGAAGAAAGAAAAATAGAATAGAATGCTCAAGTAAAAAAAGGAAAGGAATTCTTGGTTGGATCAGAAATCCGATTTTATTTTAGCTGCAATAGAGTATGTATAAAGGATCTTCCTATGTTATACTATTCAATTCTTGACAATGAGTGAATTTGATAACTCAGATATTGTTATTCATGATATTGATCCGATTTGATATCATCGAGGTGTAATTCATCCCATTGACCATTGAATTTACAGGCGAAAGGTTTTTCATCTCTATGGGATTCAATCCCGAGTTATTTTGAAGTAAAAAAAGAAAGGATGAGATTATGGAAGTCAATATTCTCGCATTTATTGCTACTGCATTGTTTATTCTAGTTCCTACCGCCTTTTTACTGATAATTTACGTAAAAACAGTAAGTCAAAGCGATTAATTGGAATTTCTTATCTTATACAAATAAAAAAGATTCCAATTCCGTGTCTTAAAATGAAATGAACGACCTCGAATTAACATTATACCGTTAGTATGGTAGAAAGAAATATTCTATATACTTCTTTCTACTATCTAGATATTGTGATTTTAATGGATTCAAGTTGTACCTTATTCTATAAGGATATAACAGGCTTAATTGAATATAGAGAAGCCTACAACTACAATAGGTATCCTGATATTCATATATGTAACGTGCATACCGCCCCAATTCTATTTCAAAGTAAAAGGGGGCCTGCTCGCCCTCATTGTCCATATATAACTCGGATAAGAATTGGTTCAGCGAAATAGAAAAGTTAGGAAGAATTCGGTTGTAATAAATTTTCTATCGTCTGGACCCCTTTTACTTTCGAATCGAAATACAAGCATGGGAATTCTTGAACTATTTGTTTGGTTGAAAGGGCATTATTTTTATATCTTATTCTTCTTCATATATACTAGTCATATCATAGAATACAGAATACATTCCTTCACTTCACGCTTCTAATTTCGAAATAACTCTGTTTTTTTTCTTTTTTTCAATTGCAATTGAAAATATTTTCAAAATTGAATTAATAAATTCATAATAATAAAATAAAGGCTTTGCAGAACGATTTCTAAATTCTAAAAAATGAAGAAAGTTTCATTCCTCAACCCAATTAGCAGTACCCCTATAGTCCACTTCTTCCCCATACTACCAGTGAAAGGGAAAATGTAAAGACTACCATTAAAGCAGCCCAAGCCAGACTTACTATATCCATGTGAATTATGTCCTCTATCTCTTTGAATGAATTATTTCATTATTGTTCACTAATAATAGTGAAATTCTTGTCGAAGAGTCAAAAGGGTATTCGGTAGCAACCCCCGACCCCTTCACGAAAGACTCCCAAAAATCTGCTTGTACCTTATCTTATAAAAAGTTCTTATATGATTTCTGATTTTCTCCTAGAATCGGGGAACATTCTGCGAGGTCTATCAGCAAACCAGAAAAGGGGATTTCGCGTCTTTTCTTTTGTTGATCAGGCGACACCCAGATTTGAACTGGGGAACAGGGATTTGCAGTCCCCCGCCTTACCGCTCGGCCATGTCGCCAAAAGGATATAAAATAGATGCAAATATTCGCCTTTTGTTTGGTTTTGTTTGGGTAGAGGTATTCCTAAACTTCTTTTTTTTATTATTGTACTTGTATCTTGAATCTGAATGCCTTGCCTAAAAGAAACGAAAACTCTCCCTGGGAATTGAATCTGTCCCTTCGATTGATTGTATAGTATCTTAAAACATAAAATAGCTAAAAATCCAAAATCCCTTCTCTTTCTATTGAAACGAAAAATGTGGATTTTCGGTCGCAAAAGCCAGACGAGTTGGAACCCTTAACTGTTGGCTGTAAACTCCCGGACGCCTTTTCTATTTGAATTTCAAACTGCCTTTCCCTAATGGTACTACTGATATAAGACAATAGACAATCCAAATTGATACATAACTAACCGGTCTTGCTTTTTTTTTTTCTTTTTCAATAATTGAAATTATAACGGCAACGATGAGTATTTGTAAACCCCAAAATAGAAAACGTTACGCAAATATTGAACCGAGTATCTTCTTTGTAGATGATACCTTTAGGGAATTCGCACGAACGTATCGTGTTTCGATTTTTTCATTGAATAGAAAATCGAAATTTGGATAGAACACGACAGGATAGAATTGGGAGGGGGTGCAGCTAGAAAGAGTTCTACGCTCTCCAGCTATATCCACGTATATTCTAATAAAAGCATACAAGCCTGCTTATTACGCCCTTCAACCGTATTCGTATTCTACTCAAAAATAGGGAAAAATACCTCTCTTCTCTGCGAATCCTTTTTTGAACAGAACAATGGAATCCGCGAATAGGTGCTAAAAAACCCAACTCTATATTGTTTCTGATTATTATGTCTTTATTATCGCCCCGAACAGATTCAATCGCGAATTCATTTATTATTTTTCTGGTATCCCACGGGATTGGATATAGAATATCTCGAAATGGAATCATTTTTTTTTATATTCTATACAAAAAAACTCCATTGGTCTAATCTAAGTGTCTTTTATCAATTCCTTTCCGTTCGTATCTGTTTCAAATTCCATTCCAATTTGAGATTTGAGTATAAAATTCTCTTCATTTCTACGTCCATACGTATTTTATACATTACATGTAGGCGATTGGTTCCAATTTCATGTGATTTAGTAAACAGAATAGAAATTCCATCATTGCTAGATCGATCCATATGATTCGATGCAGAATGAGTCAAAAATGGGATTTTTTGGATAATACGGGGAATTCGAAATGCTTGGCGATAGAAATGAAGGAATGGCTGCAATACCTGGGCTTAATGAGATACAATTTGAAGGATTCTGTAGGTTCGTTGATCAGGGCTTAAGAGAAGAACTTTATAAGTTTCCAACGGTGGAAGGTTTCATAAGAGATTTTATAGATATAGAAGATTTGCTAGATATGGAAGATTTTCCAGATCTAGCAGATTTTCTAGCTGCAGTAGATGAATACTTATTAGAAAAAACTGTAAATGAAGACTTAGAAAAAGACGAAGACGAAGACGTAGAAAAAGACGTAGACGTACACTTTCGATTATTTGCGGAAACATATAAATTGGTCGAACCGTTGATAAAAGAACGAGATGCCGTATATGAATCCCTCACCTATTCTTCTGAATTATATGTATCCGCGGGTTTGATTTGGAAAAGGAAGGGGTATTATATGCAAAAACAGACAATTTTGATTGGAAATATTCCTTTAATGAATTCCCTGGGAATTTTTATAGTAAATGGAATATACAGAATGGTAGTCAATCAAATATTGCAAAGTCCGGGTATCTATTACCGATCAGAATTGGACCATAAAGGATTTTGGGTCTATACCGGCACCATAATATCAGATTGGGGAGGAAGATTAGAATTAGAGATTGATAGAAAAGCACGTATATGGGCTCGCGTAAGTAGGAAACAGAAAATATCTATTCTAGTTCTATCATCGGCTATGGGTTCGAATCTAAGAGAAATTCTAGAGAATGTTTGCTACCCTGAAATTTTCTTGGCTTTTTTGGATGATAAAGAGAAGGAAAAAATGGGGTCAAAAGAAAATGCCATTTTGGAATTTTATCAACAGTTTGTTTGTGTAGATGGAGATCCGGTATTTTCTGATTCCTTATGTAAGGAATTACAAAATCAATTCTTTCGACAAAGGTGTGAATTAGGAAAGATTGGTCGACGAAATATTAACCGGAGACTGAATCTTGATATATCCCAGAATAATACATTTTTGTTACCGCGAGATATCTTGGCAGCCACAGATCATTTGATTGGAATGAAATTTGGAATGGGTACACTTGACGATATGAATCATTTGAAAAATAAACGTATTCGTTCTGTAGCGGATCTCTTACAAGATCAATTCGGATTGGCTCTGATTCGTTTGGAAAAAGTGGTGAGAGGGGCTATAGGCGGAGCAATTAAAGGGAAATTGATACCGACCCCTCAGAATTTTGTAACCTCAACCCCATTCAAAACCACTTATGAATCTTTTTTCGGATTACACCCATTATCTCAAGTTTTGGATGAAACGAATCCATTGACACAAATAGTTCATGGGAGAAAATGGAGTTTTTTGGGTCCTGGTGGATTGACAGGACGAACTGCTAGTTTTCGGATACGAGATATCCATCCTAGCTACTATGGACGCATTTGCACAATTGACACATCTGAAGGAATCAATGTTGGCCTTATTGGATCCTTAGCAATTCATGCGAGAATCGGTCATTTTGGATCTCTAGAAAGCCCATTTTATGAAATCTCCGAGAAATCAAAAAGGGCACGGATACTTTATTTATCATCAAGGAGAGATGAATACTGTATGATAGGGACAGGCAATTCTTTGGCACTTAATGAAGGTTTTCAGGAAGAACAGATTGTTCCGGCTCGATACCGTCAAGAATTCCTGACTATTGCATGGGAACAGGTTCATCTTCGAAGCATTTTTCCCTTCCAATATTTTTCTATTGGAGCTTCTCTCATTCCCTTTATCGAGCATAATGACGCGAATCGGGCTTTAATGAGTTCTAATATGCAACGCCAAGCAGTTGCGCTTTCTCGGTCCGAGAAGTGCATTGTTGGAACTGGTTTGGAAGGCCAGGTGGCTCTAGACTCAGGAGTTCCCCTTATAACGGAACACGCGGGAAAGGTCATTTCTATCCATACTGACAAGATCCTTTTATCGGGCAATGGGGATACTCTAAGCATTCCATTAGTTATGTATCAACGTTCCAACAAAAATACTTGTATACATCAAAAACCCCAGGTTCGACGGGGCAAATGCATGAAAAAGGGACAAATTTTGGCGGACGGTGCCGCTACGGTTGGGGGAGAACTCGCTTTGGGGAAAAACCTATTAGTAGCTTATATGCCATGGGAAGGTTACAATTTTGAAGATGCGGTACTCATTAGTGAGCGTCTGGTATATGAAGATATTTATACTTCTTTTCACATACGGAAATATGAAATTCAGATTCATGTGACAAGCCAAGGCCCCGAAAAGGTCACTAAAAAAATACCGCTACGGGCCCATTTACTACGAAATTTAGACAAAAACGGAGTTGTAATCTTGGGATCTTGGGTAGAAGCGGGCGATATTTTAGTAGGTAAATTAACACCCCAGCTGGCCCAAGACTTATCCCCGGCAGATCAATTCGTAGACGCCGTATTTGGCACTCAGCTAGCCACTTCAAGGGAAACTTGTCTAAAACTACCTAGAGGTGGGAGGGGCCGAGTTATTGATGTGAGATGGATACGTTCTAATCCAAAAAGAGAAAGGATTCGTGTATATATTTCACAGAAACGTGAAATCAAAGTAGGTGATAAAGTCGCCGGAAGACATGGAAATAAAGGGATCATTTCCAAAATTTTGCCTAGACAAGATATGCCTTATTTGCAAGACGGAAAGCCTATTGATATGGTCTTCAACCCATTGGGAGTACCTTCACGAATGAATGTAGGACAGATATTTGAATGCTCGCTCGGGTTGGCGGGGGTTCTGCTAGATAGACATTATCGAGTAGCACCTTTTGATGAGAGATATGAACAAGAGGCTTCGAGAAAACTAGTCTTTTCTGAATTACATGAAGCCAGTAAGCAAACAGGGAATCCTTGGGTATTTGAACCCGAGTATCCGGGAAAAAGCAGAATATTTGATGGAAGAACGGGAGATCCCTTTGAACAACCTGTTATAGTGGGACAGCCCTATATCTTGAAATTAATTCATCAAGTTGATGACAAAATACACGGACGTTCCAATGGTCCTTATGCATCTGTTACACAACAACCCATTAGGGGAAGGGCCAAGCGGGGGGGCCAGCGGGTAGGAGAAATGGAGGTTTGGGCCCTAGAGGGGTTCGGTGTTGCTCATATTTTACAAGAGATGCTTACTTATAAGTCTGATCATCTTAGAACTCGCGACAAAATATTTGATACTACAATCGTTGGAGGAGAAATGCCTAAAGCTGAGGATGCTCCCGAATCCTTTCGATTGCTCGTTCGAGAACTACGCTCTTTGGCCCTAGAACTGAATCATTTCCTTGTATCTGAGAAGAACTTTCAGATGAATAGGAAGGAAGCTTAATCGGAATGAATCGGAATAAATCAGAATTCTTTTTTCTATGATTGATCGGTATAAACATCAACAACTTCAAATTGGATTAGTTTCTCCTCAACAAATAAGCGCTTGGGCCAATAAAACCCTGCCCAATGGAGAGATAGTCGGAGAGGTAACAGAAATCGAGCATGTTGAGTGGGAAACCAATAAGCCAAAAATAGGTGGATTCTTTTGTGAAAGAATTTTTGGACCTATAAAAAGCGGAATTTGTGCTTGTGGACATTATGGCGAATTTGGAGATCAAAAAGAAAAGAGAACATTTTGCGGCGACTGCGGAGTCGAATTTGCGAATTCTCGGATACGAAGATATCAAATGGGCTACATCAAACTGGCATGCCCCGTGACTCATGTGTGGTATTTGAGGCGTCTTCCTAGTTATATCGCGAATCTTTTAGATAAACCTCTTAAAGAACTAGAAGACCTAGTATACTGCGATGTGTGATTTGATCGAAATTCGGATTTTACAGATTTTGAATGAGAAACTGTCACCCTATTCAATCGAATTGGGATGCCCGGATCTGACATGTCTCTTGTGAGGAGGAACATGAAGCTCAGAATTATGGGTCTATTCAATACCCCCCCCCAAAAAAAAGGGAATTGGTCTATGGTCGATTCAGTAACAAAAACAAAAACAAACAAATAGGAATTTGGAGGTGTACCTCGTGAAAAGACTTCTTTCTTTTGTGGAAACCCTGTCTTTTCGTTTTAGAAAGAAATGCAATTCTGTTTATGTTCAAGTAAGCAAATATGTTATGGTTATAGAAGCCTATCCATCGCATATAGGCTTTAAAGAAAGGGCAGCGTGCATAACCGTCGAGGTGAAGTCAGGACCTAAAAGATCAAATGGAACGATATATAGACAAGTCAATTCCTTACGAATTCCAAGGTATTCCTTTAGAGGGATTCATCATTCGAAGGCTAAGTAGACTACTCAAGAATTTCACATTTCATTTATGTCGCTATTTCAATATTTCAAATTGAATTAAAGATAAAGAATTGATAAAATCAAAATAAAAGAACAATGAATCAATGAAATGTTGCTTGTGAGAACTTGAGTAAGGAGTAGTTGGGGGTTTTCTATAATTTGAATTGAAAGCAAGAACTCCTTTATCTTTATTTGGTATAACTACTTGAGCCGGATGAGAGGAAACTTTCACGTCCGGTTTTGAAGGGGGGGAGATCCTATAGGATCCTATCCCAATTTTGCTTTTACTAGGCCTATAGCTAAAAAACCCACTATTTTACGATTACGAGGTTCATTCGAATATGAAACCCAATCCTGGAAAGATAGCATCCCTCCTTTTTTTACTATCGAAGGCTTGCATACATTTCGCGAAATTTCTACTGGAGCAGGCGCTATCCGAGAACAATTGGGCGATCTAGATTTGCGAGTTATTATAGATTCTTCGTTGGCAGAATGGAAAGAATTAGAGGAAGAGGGGCTCACGGGTGATGAGTGGGAAGATCGGAAAATTGAAAGAAGAAAGCGCTTTTTGGTTAGACGCATGGGATTGGCTAAGCATTTTATTCGAACAAATGTAGAACCTGAATGGATGGTTTTATGTCTATTACCAGTTCTTCCCCCGGGGTTGAGACCGGCGGTTCAGATAGGTGAACTTAAACGAATGGGTTCGGATATTAATGACCTTTATGGTAGAGTTCTTTCGCGGAACAATGATCTTCTCGATTTATTAACAATTCAATCTACGCCAGGGGACGTAGTAATGTCTCAGGAGAGATTGGTACAAGAAGCTGTGGATACACTTCTTGATAATGGAATCCGCGGAGAGCCAATAAGGGATGGTCATAATAAGGTTTACAAGTCGTTTACAGATCTAATTGAAGGCAAAGAGGGAAGGTTTCGTGAGACTCTGCTTGGCAAACGAGTCGATTATTCGGGACGCTCTGTCATTGTTGTAGGCCCCTCACTTTCATTACATCAATGTGGATTGCCTCGTGAAATAGCAATAGAGCTTTTCCAGACATTTCTACTGCGCGGTCTAATTAGACAGCACCTTGCTCCGAACCTAGGGACTGCTAAGAGTCAAATTCGGGAAAAAGAACGAATTGTATGGGAAATACTTCAGGAAGTTATGAAGGGTCATCCTGTATTGCTGAATAGAGCACCTACTTTGCATAGATTAGGCATACAGGCCTTCCAACCCATTTTAGTGGAAGGGCGCGCTATTTGTTTACATCCACTCGTTTGTAAAGGATTCAACGCAGACTTCGATGGGGATCAAATGGCCGTTCATGTACCTCTATCCTTGGAGGCTCAGGCGGAGGCTCGTTTACTTATGTTTTCTTATATGAATCTCTTGGCTCCGTCTATTGGGGATCCCATTTGCGTACCAACTCAAGATATGCTTATTGGGCTCTATATCTTAACAAGTGGGAATCGTCGAGGTCTTTGTATAAATAGGTATAATCTGTGGAATCCCAGAAACTGCCAAACTGAGACTGAGAGAATTGACGACAATAACTCCAGGTATATGAAAGGAAAAGAACCCCTTTTTTGTAATTCCTATGATGCAATTGGAGCTTATCGACAGAAAAGAATCCATTTAGACAGCCCCTTTTGGCTCCGGTGGCGACTAGATCAACGCCTTATTGTTTCAAGAGGAGTTCCTGTTGAAGTTCATTATGAATCTTTGGGTACCCATCATGAGATTTACGGACACTTTCTAATAGTAAGAAGTGTAAAAAACGAAATTCTTTGTATATATATTCGAACTACTCTTGGTCATATTCTTCTTTATCGAGAAATTGAAGAAGCTATACAAGGATTTTATCAGGTCTCTTCCTACGGTACCTAAACTACGTAAGTCTATGACCCCAGTGTGCATTCGGGCCTTTTTTTTCGATTCAACTCGGACCGTAGTTCCTTCTACGCGAATCAAGGCCGACAATAGAGAGTTTTCCAATCATTGACTCAAATCTATTGTCGAATATCGAATCCTACTCAACGGAATCTGGAGATGCTTATGTGCTTATGACAGAGCGGGCCAATCTGATCTTTCACAATAAAGTAATAGACGGGAATGCTATTAAACGGCTTATTAGTCGATTAATAGATCATTTCGGAATGGCATATACATCACACATCCTGGATCAAGTAAAGACCCTGGGTTTCCAGCAAGCCACCGCTACATCCATTTCATTAGGAATTGATGATCTTTTAACGATACCTTCTAAGGGATGGCTAGTCCAGGATGCTGAACAACAAAGTTTTCTTTTGGAAAAACACTATCATTATGGGAATGTACACGCGGTAGAAAAATTACGACAATCCATCGAGATATGGTATGATACAAGTGAGTATTTGCGACAAGAAATGAATCCCAATTTTAGAACCACCGACCCCTTTAATCCTGTACATATAATGTCTTTTTCGGGAGCTAGAGGAAATGCCTCTCAAGTACACCAATTAATAGGTATGAGAGGGTTAATGTCGGATCCACAAGGACAAATGATTGATTTACCCATTCAAAGCAATTTACGCGAGGGACTCTCCTTAACAGAATATATTATTTCTAGCTATGGAGCCCGCAAAGGGGTTGTGGATACTGCTGTACGAACAGCAGACGCTGGGTATCTTACGCGCAGACTTGTTGAAGTAGTTCAACACGTTGTTGTACGTAGAACAGATTGTGGCACCACCCGAGGGCTTTCTGTAAGTCCCCGAAATGGGACGGTGCCGGAAAGATTTTTTATTCAAACATTAATTGGTCGTGTATTAGCCGACGATATTTATATGAGTGCGCGATGCATTGCCGTTCGAAATCAAGATCTTGGGCCTAGCCTTGTCAATCAACTCATAACCTTTCAAATACAGCCAATATCTATTCGAACCCCCTTTACTTGTAGGAGTACGTCTTGGATCTGTCGATTATGTTATGGTCAGAGTCCGACTCATGGCGACTTGGTTGAATTGGGGGAAGCTGTAGGTATTATTGCGGGACAATCCATTGGAGAACCGGGGACTCAGCTAACATTAAGAACTTTTCATACCGGTGGAGTATTCACAGGAGGTACTGCAGAACATGTGCGAGCCCCTTTCAACGGAAAAATCAAATTCAATGAGGACTTGGTTCATCCCGCACGGACACGCCACGGGCAGCCTGCCTTTCTATGTTATATAGATTTTTATGTAACTATTGAGAGTGAAGATATTATACATAGCGTGCCTGTTCCACCAAAGAGTTTTCTTTTAGTTCAAAATGAGCAATATGTAGAATCAGAACAAGTAATTGCCGAGATTCGTGCGGGAACATCCACTTTTGCTTTTAAAGATAGAGTTCGAAAACATATTTATTCTGACTCAGAGGGAGAAATGCACTGGAGTACCGATGTGTACCATGCACCCGAATTTCCTTATAGTAATGTTCATCTCTTACCAAAAACAAGTCATTTATGGATATTATTAGGGGATTTATGTAGATCGGGCCTCGCTCTTTTTTCGATCTACAAGGATCAAGATCAAACGAGCATTCATTCTCTTTCTGCCCAAGGTAGATATACGCCGAGCCCTTCTGTGAAAAATGATCAATTGAGACACAAATTATTTAGTTTGGGTCTTTATGGCAAAAGAGGGGGTAGGATTCTGATTCGTAATTATTCAGAGCTTAATCGAAGCCTATTGACTGCCCGTTGTAATCTACCATATCCTACTATTCTACGCGAGAATTTGGATTTAGTGGCGAAGAAGAGAAAGAATGGATTTATCATTCCATTCGGATCGATTCAAGAACATGGACGAGAAAAAGAACTAATACTCTGTTCCGACATCTCTATTGAAATGCCCATAAATGGTATTTTCCGTAGAGATAGTATTCTTGCTTATTTCGATGATCCTCGATACAAAATAGGGGGGTCTGGAATTACGAAATATGGGCCTCTAGAGGTGGAAGAGGCGGATTCAATCATCAAAAAAGAGGATTTCAATTTCATCGACTATCGAGAAGTCCAAGAATTGCAGCCAAAATACCAAGGGGAAGAGGAGCCGTTTTTTTTCATTCCCGGAGCCGCAGAAGTGCATATTTTACCTGACTTCTCTTTGATAATGGTACGGAACAATAGTATCGTTGGGGTAAATACACAAATTACTTTTAAAAAAAGAAGCCGGGCAGGTGGGTTGGTCCGAGTGGAGAGAAAAAAAGAGGGAGAGGGGGGGTGGATTAAACTTAAAATCTTTTCTGGAGATATTCATTTTCCGGAGGGGGAAGATAATATATCCCTACACAATGGCATCTTGATACCAGTACCACCACGAATAAGAAAAACCAATTCTAAAGAATCCAAAAAATGGCAAAATTGGATCTATGTCCAACGAATTACACTTACCAAGAAAAGGTCTTTTGTTTTGCTTCGACCCGTCGTCACATATGAAATAGAAAACTCTATAAAGTTATATAGGCTTTTTCCTCAAGATCCATTGCAGGAAATGGATAATATAAAACTTGGCGTTGTTAATTATATCCGTTATGGGGATGGATGCTTGATTCGGGGCATTTCTGACACAAGTATTCAATTAGTTCGGACTTGTTTAGTCTTGAATTGGGACGAAGACGAAGACGAAAAAGATTCCTCTATAGATATAGAGGAGGCCGGCGCTTCCTTTGTGGAAGTAAGTACAAAGGGCTTGATTCGAGATTTCCTAAAAATGCACTTAGGGAAATCCCAATCCCAGATTTCAAATATCAGAAAAAGGGATGATCCTTCAGGGTTGTCCTCTGATAATGGTCCAAATTGTACTAACATCAATCCCTTTTCTTCTAATTATTCCATTTATTCCAAGCCCAAGGCAAGTGTTCGACAACCACTTAGCCAAAACCAAGGAACTATTCGTACATTGTGGAATAGAAATAAGGAATGCCACTCTTTCATAATTTTGTCATCATCTAATTGTTTTCAACTAGGTCCGTTCAACGATGTAAAATCTCACAATGCGAAAAAAGAATCAATTAAAAGAGATCCAGACCCTCTACTTCCGATTAGGAATTTGTCGGGCCCTTTAGGAACAGTCCCTCAAATTGCGAATTTTCATGTATGTTACCATTTACTAACAAAGAATAAGATTTCCGAAATGAAATATTTGCAACTTGATAATTTAAAACAGACCTTTCAAGTAATTCACTTTTTTTTAATGGATGAAAACGGGAGAATCTATAAGCCCGATCCATATAGTAACATCTTTTTGAATCCATTCAATTTGAATTGGTGTTTTCTACAGCATGATTATCATCATAATTATTATGAAGAAACATCCACAATAATAAATCTTGGGCAGTTTTTTTGTGAAAGTGTATGTATAGCCAAAAACGGACCGCGCCTAAAATCCGGTCAAGTTTTAATTGTCCAAGGCGGGTATGTAATAATAAGATCAGCTAAGCCCTATTTGGCTACTCCAGGAACAACTGTTCATGGCCATTATGGAGAAATCCTTTACGGGGGAGGTACATTAGTTACATTTCTCTATGAAAAATCACGGTCTGCTGATATAACACAGGGTCTTCCAAAAGTGGAAAGGGTATTCGAAGTACGTTCAATTGATTCAATATCGATGAACCTAGAAAATAGAGTTGAGGGTTGGAACGGGTGTATAACAAAAATTCTTGGAATTCCTTGGGGATTCTTGATTGGTGCCGAGCTAACAATAGCGCAAAGCCGGATTTCTTTGGTTAATAAGATCCAAAAGGTTTATCGATCCCAGGGAGTGCAGATCCATAATAGGCATATAGAAATTATTATACGCCAAATAACATCAAAAGTCTTGGTTTCAGAAGATGGAATGTCTAATGTTTTTTTACCCGGAGAACTTATTGGATTGTTACGAGCAGAACGAACGGGGCGGGCTTTGGAAGAGGGGGTCTGTTACCGCGCCGTCTTATTGGGAATAACTCGCGCATCTCTAAATACTCAAAGTTTTCTATCCGAAGCGAGTTTTCAAGAAACCGCTCGGGTTTTAGCAAAAGCCGCTCTCCGAGGTCGTATCGATTGGTTGAAAGGCCTGAAAGAGAACGTTGTTCTAGGGGAGATGATCCCCGTTGGGACCGGATTCAAAGGATTAGTACAGCCTTCAAGTCAACAGAAGACTGTTTCTCTAGAAACCAAAAAGAATAATTTATTCGAAGAAAAAGAAAAAGCGAGAAATTTTTTCTTCTATCATAGAGAATGGTTTGATTCTTATTCTTGCAGTTCAAAGAATTTCCAGGATACATCAGAAGAATCGTTTACAGAATTTAACGATTCCTAAAAACAGACAAATTCATCCTTTTTACTATGTATGGTATGAGGCGGCGATTTGATAATAGTAATAAACAAAGAAAGAGAATAACGAATAGAAAGGAAAGGAATGGCTTGAATCGTGTATCAACGGCCAATTCCGGGTAGAAGAAAAGGTTCCGTCGGAACAATTATTTATTTCCGAATACCTTGTCTTTTTTTCTTTGAACAAAAAAAAAAAGACAGAGGAAATGTGGGGAGAAATGAAAAGAAGATATTGGAACATCAGGTTGGAAGAGTTGCTGGCAGCAGGAGTTCATTTGGGTCATGTTATTAAAAAATGGAATCCTAGAATGGCCCCTTATATTTTGATTTCTCCAAAGCATAAAGGTAATCATATTACAAATCTTACTAGAACCGCGCGCTTTTTAGCAGAAGCTTGCCATTTAGTTTTTTATGCAGCAAGTAGAGGAAAAAGATTCTTAATTGTTGGTACCAAAAAAGAAGCAGCTAATTACGTAGTACGGGCTGCAATAAAGGCTCGGTGCCATTATGTTAATAAAAAATGGCTCGGCGGTATGTTAACGAATTGGCCCACTACGGAAACGACACTTCGTAAGTTGAGGGACTTGAGAACGGAACAAAAGACAGGGAGACTCGGCCGTCTTCCGAAAAGAGATGCAGCTATTTTGAAGAGACAGTTGTCTCACTTGCAAAAATATTTCGGCGGGATGCAATATATGACGGGATTACCCGATATTGTAATCATCGTTGATCAGCACGACGGATTTACGGCCCTTCGAGAATGTATCACTTTGGGAATTCCAACAATTGGTTTAATCGATACAGATTGTGACCCCGATCTCGTGGATCTTCCGATTCCAGCAAACGATGACTCTAGGCGTTCAATCCGATTCATTCTTAACAAATTAGTATTCGCAATTTGTGAGGGCCGTTCGAGCTCTACTAGCTCTATACGAAATCCTTGATTACTTGATTAATAATAATAATAAATTAATAATACAAAGAAATACATTCTTTTTTGAACTCCCTAGATTTTTGCAATCGTTTACTATTCTTGTACTATTCTTGAATCGCAAAAAAGATAAAAAACGAAGAATATTTTGCGATTGGTTGGTATCCAAAATATACAATTCAAGTAAGCAAGTCGAAAAAGAGATGATTGAATCAAAATAATTCCTTTTAAAGTTCTATTTTTGTCAGAGGGCAATATGAATGTTTTAGCATGTTCTATAAACACACTAAAGGGGCTATTATATGAGGTATCCAGTGTGGAGGTAGGTCAACATTTTTATTGGCAAATAGGGGGGTTCCAAGTCCACGGCCAAGTGCTTATTACTTCTTGGGTTGTAATTGCTATCTTATTAGGTTCCGCTATTATAGCTGTTCAAAATCCGCAAACCATTCCGACTGATGTTCAGAATTTCTTCGAATATGTCCTTGAATTCATTCGAGACGTGAGCAAAACTCAGATTGGAGAAGAATACGGCCCGTGGGTTCCCTTTATTGGAACTATGTTTCTTTTTATTTTTGTTTCTAATTGGTCGGGGGCCCTTTTCCCTTGGAAAATCATACAGTTACCGCAGGGGGAGTTAGCCGCACCCACAAATGATATAAATACAACCGTTGCTTTAGCCTTACTCACGTCAGTGGCATATTTTTATGCAGGTCTTACAAAAAAGGGATTAGGCTATTTCAATAAATACATTCAACCGACTCCAATCCTTTTACCCATTAACATCTTAGAAGATTTTACAAAACCCTTATCACTTAGTTTTCGACTTTTCGGGAATATATTAGCCGATGAATTAGTAGTTGTTGTTCTTCTTTCTTTAGTACCTTTAGTGGTTCCTATACCTGTTATGTTCCTTGGATTATTTACAAGCGGTATTCAAGCTCTTATTTTTGCAACTTTAGCTGCGGCTTATATAGGCGAGTCCATGGAGGGTCATCATTGACTACTCTTTATGTTTGGCTTATCCCAACACAATGGATCCGCGACTCATCAAGAGAATTGACTTAGGGAACCTAAAAAGAAATCGAAAAATACGGTATACACAACCTAGAGTAATAAATAATAAAAAAAAATGAATAGGCTAGGAAAGAGTAAAAAAGGGTAAAAAAGGAAAGAGATCTAAAAGAAAAGATCTTTTTGCTAAAATTCCCCCTGGACCCTCTATCTATCAATAAATAGTCTCTTTTACCCGGCCCGATAGCGTCCCGACAACAAAGAAAAAAAAAATAAAAAATCTTGGTTGACAAGGTTATCGTAGCAAAAGCCATTGGAATTTTGATTTTATACATTGGAAAAATATGTTTTGTTATTAATAAAATAAACTCGGAAATAAAAAAAAAAAAAAAAAAAATTATGACTAGTTTGAAATTGACCGAAACAATTATCGTTGGAAAGATTAGAGTAGAAAAAGGAGGAAAAACCGTAGTTTTTTTTATTGTCTACATTCTTTTCCAAAGCAGCAGTAACCTGAACCTTTTTATATTGATTCCAATACTACCCATCATAGACGTCGAGTCGGTCCAAGCCAAGATACGTCGACAGGAATTGGGAATCCGCGGGGAGGACTCCGATTCGGATGACGAGCACGAGCAAGTCTCGGAATCAGAAAAGGCCGACCCATTAAATACCCCAAAAAAGGGTGCTAAGCCTGGAAAAGATACAAAAGATAGAAACCTTTGGACCCTTTTTCAGGATTTAATGAAAAAATTATTGGGATTGGGATAATTATTCGGATCAAGAGTAAAAATCAATATAATTTGAATGTCGAATCAGGATCAACTAGGACCCAAATCAAGTATTGGGTCGAACGCTTATTTGGTTTGGTGTCAAAGTAAGAGGTATGAATAGTCATCGACTCCTCAGAAAGGGTCAAAGAATGGGACCTAGTATGGGACATAGAATGCATTACAGACGGTTGATCATTACGCTTCAACCAGGTTATTCCATTCCACCTCTTAGAAAAAAAAGTGAATCAAGAACAGGGGAGGACGAAAATAAATGAATAAACCACCGAGAATCCCTCGATGGGTCTGGGTTGCCCTTAAAGAGCACTTAGACATGTCGAAGGGGGTCGATCGGCTGATCCAACAGCAACTTAAACCCGGGGCGATTGTTAGACTAGTGCTAAATCGAAGTCTAACAATAATAGTCTTATGGGGGGGCTCGATCTTCGCGCTCACCCTACTTAGTTGGGGGCTCACATTATCAAAGAAACTTGTGGAGCAAGTACGCTATTTTATTATTCGGATCCCCAAAATCATTTTTTGGATAGTGAAAATCATTTTTTGGATAGTGGCCGAAATAGCAAGACTCATTTTGAAATTCTTTTAATTTTAATAGAATATATAAAGAAGTCAAATCGGCGAACAAGGAAGCTAAATGAAAATATATACGAACTTAACCAATGATTATCCCTGAGAGATTTTCTAATGGAATCAAGAGAAAGCGGATCCGAACTAGAAGAATGATATGGTAAAACTTCGTTTGAAACGATGTGGGCGGAAGAAACGAGCCGTTTATCGAATCGTTGCAATTGATGTTCGCGCCCGAAGAGAGGGAAAGGATCTTCAAAAAGTGGGTGTTTATGATCCCATAAACAATGAAACCCATTTAAATGTTCCTACTATTCTCTATTTTCTTGAACAGGGCGCTCAACCCACAGGAACTGTTTATGATATTTCAAAGAAGGCGGGAATTTTTGCTGAACGCCATAGGAATAGGAGCTCGATATTAGCCCACTCTTTCACCGAAAACGCTTAGGATATATATATTATCTTATATATATATATATTATATTTGTTGAATTTATAATAATAAAAAGGACTGCTATAATAGCGGAGACACTCAGGATGAACACATTCAATAGAACCCTTATTTTTCAGATATTGCTGTATATTCTTCGAACGGCAATTAAAGTCTCTCTTTTTTTTGTCATAGTGCGAAAAACAAGCGTCATGATATTGGCTAGCATGCTAGTGGCATTTTTGCCAATAATGCCAATAATTGACGTGGAAAAAGTTCAAGCTAAGATACGCCGCCAAAGACTGGGAATTCACGGAGAAGATGAAGATTCCGATTCCGAGTTAGAGTGCTCTAACTCGGAATCGGATATAGCCTCATCAGAAAACCCCACACCAGACAATACCCAGAACAGGGGAGGTACTGCTACAAAAGGTGGCGGTCCATTTGGAGGTGGCGGTGGAGGAGGAACAACTCCAAATAAAAAGGGGCCTAACGGTCCAAAAAAGCAAAAGGATCCTAAGGATAGAAAAAGTCCAAAGGATACGAGTCTATGGAAGAAATTGTGGGACTGGTTATTCGGGTAATTTTGGCGTTTTAAATGCCAGAATTACACGGATATTTCGAATTCGATCAATCCCAACAACATCCCTTTCTCTACCCACTTCTTTGTTCGGGAGTCCATTTATGGACTTGCGCGGGATCAGGCTTTCAATATCACCAGCTCTCCTTTTTGTATTTGTGATTCGGACAATTCCTCTTTATTGAGTTCGCTACTAGTGAAGCGGTTAATTCATCGAATGTATGACCCTTTGGTAATTTGTCCAACTTATTCGACCCAAAATCCATTGTTGGGTCACAATCCATTCAATGTATGAATCGAAGTTCTTGTTTTTGGACACCTTTCGTTGCAATTGATGTTCGCGCCCGAAGAGAGGGAAGGGATCTTCAAAAAGTGGGTGTTTATGATCCCATAAACAATGAAACCCATTTAAATGTTCCTACTATTCTCTATTTTCTTGAACAGGGCGCTCAACCCACAGGAACTGTTTATGATATTTCAAAGAAGGCGGGAATTTTGGCTGAACGCCATAGGAATAGGAGCTCGATATTAATATTAGCCGACTCTTTCACCGAAAACGCTTAGGATATATATATTATCTTAAATATATATATATTATCTTTGTTAAATTAATAATAATAAAAAATAAAAAGGACTGCTATAATAGCGGAGACACCCAGGATGAACACATTCAATAGAACCCTTATTTTTCAGATATTGCTGTATATTCTTCGAACGGCAATTAAAGTCTCTCTTTTTTTTGTCATAGTGCGAAAAACAAGCGTCATGATATTGGCTAGCATGCTAGTGGCATTTTTGCCAATAATGCCAATAATTGACGTGGAAAAAGTTCAAGCTAAGATACGCCGCCAAAGACTGGGAATTCACGGAGAAGATGAAGATTCCGATTCCGAGTTAGAGTGCTCTAACTCGGAATCGGATATAGCCTCATCAGAAAACCCCACACCAGACAATACCCAGAACAGGGGAGGTACTGCTACAAAAGGTGGCGGTCCATTTGGAGGTGGCGGTGGAGGAGGAACAACTCCAAATAAAAAGGGGCCTAACGGTCCAAAAAAGCAAAAGGATCCTAAGGATAGAAAAAGTCCAAAGGATACGAGTCTATGGAAGAAATTGTGGGACTGGTTATTCGGGTGAAAGACGCCCGCTTTCCACATTATTTGACCGTTCTTTCTCTATCATGGTTGGAGTTGGAATAATAAGACTATTCCAATTCCAAAAAGTCGTAGTTTCGTTTTTTCAACAAAAAATGTAAGTTCCTCTTTACTATATAATTCGAAAGTTTTGGATTTCATATCTTTAAAGAGCTAACGTATAAGGTTGATAAACAGAATTAGTTATACAGTCCGGTTTAGGGAATAAACTTGCTTTTCTATGTATACCTTTTCTATGTATACATAGGGAAAGCTCTATGCAATGAAAAATGAAAATACGTTTTGGGGAGGGGTTTTTTTACCTACTTTTTATTTCACCTACTTTGATACTTCATTATATATCCTTAATTAAACAAGCTTTATTTTTGAGACTAGAATAGAACTCAGAGAGAGGAAAATCGATTTATGGGTGGTCCAGGATTTACAGAAAAAAGAGTACGGATAGAAGATAAAAATCAATATACTTTGAATGTCGAATCAGGATCAACTAGGACCCAAATCAAGTATTGGGTCGAACGCTTATTTGGTGTCAAAGTAAGAGGTATGAATAGTCATCGACTTCTCCGAAAGGGTCAAAGAATGGGACCTAGTATGGGACATAGAATGCATTACAGACGGTTGATCATTACGCCTCAACCGGGTTATTCCATTTTGATTTATGAGATCATAAATTGATATGATAGATTTATATTAGATATCAATCTATTCCACAGATATTTGGAAGATAGTTGGATAGCTTGGTTTTTTTGGTCGTTGACAAACACACATCGGTCATGCTATACTGTAAGATGAGCTTGGGGAAGTGCTGCGGTTTTTTTCTTCGTTCTTTGTCTTGGGGGGTGCACTATTGTTGGGACGTAGCCAAGGGGTTTACGGCGTCGGGTTTTGATCCCGATACGCGAAGGTTCGAATCCTTTCGTCCCAGGCAAATACAAATATTTTTGTATTTGCCGATTGAGGTATTACTTTACTTATAAATGCTTTCTCATTCATACAACACAACTTACTGTCTGTCCACTTTAATAATATTTAATAATAGTAAGAAATTGGTCACGAACACAGCCACATCCCATTGGAGGAAATAAAAAAGTTACTATGAGTAATCCAAAGAAAACGCTTATTGCGGAGCTTCTTAGAATGTACCTGTTTTGGATTCTTTTTCCATACTTACTTTTCATTTTAGTTCTAATTTATCTTTTTTGGGTTCTATTCCAAAAAATAAAAAAAAATAGGAGTAAGATACTAGCATTCATACAACGAAAGAGACTAGGGATTCGCGGAAAAGATTCTGATTCCGAGTCCGAGGACGAAGAATCGGATATAGCGGCGGCAGAAAAAGAAAACCCGCCACCAGACAATACCCAGAACAGGGGAGGTACTGCTACTAAAGGTGGCGGTGGAGGTGGAACAAATAAAAAGGGTACCAGGGGTGGAAAAAATCCAAAGGATACGAGTCTTTGGAAGAAATTGTGGGACTGGTTATTTGGGTAATTTTGGCGTTTGGAATGCCAGAATTACACGGATATTTCGAATTTGAGCAAGGAAATTTTCCACTCTATACAACACAACGAGGTCCGGGTTCGAGTCCCGGGCGACTCGTTAGAAAATGAGATATATCTCGGTCAAAACTAGTATTCTTATTGAGACTAGAATAGAACTCAGAGGGAGGAAAATCGATTTATGGGTGGTCCAGGATTTACAGAAAAAAGGGTGCGGATAGAGGAGAAAAATCAATATACTTTTAATGTCGAATCAGGATCAACTAGGACAGAAATCAAGTATTGGGTCGAACGCTTGTTTGGTGCCAAGGTAATAGCTATGAATAGTCATCGACTCACGGGAAAGGGTAGAAGAATGGGACCCAGTATGGGACATAGAATGCATTACAGACGGTTGATCATTACGCTTCAACCGGGTTATTCCATTCCACCTCTTAGAAAAGAAAGTAAATCAAAAATAAAAAATACTTAATAGCATGGCGATACATTTATACAAAACTTCTACCCCGAGTACACGCAATGGAGCCGTAGATAGTCAAGTGAAATCCAATCCACGAAATAATTTGATCTATGGACAGCATCGTTGTGGTAAAGGTCGTAATGCCAGAGGAATCATTACTGCAGGGCATAGAGGGGGAGGTCATAAGCGTCTATACCGTAAAATCGATTTTCGACGGAACCAAAACGGCATATACGGTAGAATCGTAACCATAGAATACGACCCCAATCGAAATGCATACATTTGTCTCATACACTATGGGGATGGTGAGAAGAGATATATTTTACATCCCAGAGGGGCTAGAATTGGAGATACCATTGTTTCTGGTACAGGAGTTCCTATAAAAATGGGAAATGCCCTACCTTTGAGTGCGGTTTGAACTATTGATTTACGTAATTGGAAGTAACCAATTAGGTTTACGACGAAACCTAGAAATCGATCACTGATCCAACAGGAATCCCTCTATAGGATAGACCTCAACAGAAAACTGAAGAGTAACGACAGCAAGTGATTGAGTTCAGTAGTTCCTTGTATAAAATTATTGACTCTAGAGATATCGTAATATGGAGAAGACAAAAGTGTTTCAAGCACCGACAGAAGGGGAGGCGCCCCTTCTTTTCTTTCAAAGAGACAAAGGGAGGAGGATGGGTTATTCACATTTCATTTGATGGTCAGAGGCGAATTGAAAGCTAAGCAGTGGTAATTCTAAGGATTCCCCCGGGGAAAAATAGGGATGTCTCCTACGTTACGCGTAATATGTGGAAGTATCGACGTAATTTCATAGAGTCATTCGGTCTGAATGCTACATGAAGAACATAAGCCAGATGACGGAACGGGAAGACCTAGGATGGAGAAGATCATAGCATGAATGATTCGACAGATTTGGATTCTTATATATCCACTCATGTGGTGAGAATATTTCTAATAACTGTACCTCTACCATATGTATAAGATCCATCTGTATCGATATCATCATCTACATCCAGAAAGCCGTATGCTTTGGAAGAAGCTTGTACAGTTTGGGAAGGGGTTTCTTTTGATTGAGCAAAAAGAAGAATCTACTTCAACCAGAATACCCTTAGGCACGGCCATACATAATATAGAAATCGCACCTGGAAAGGGTGGACAATTAGCTAGAGCAGCGGGTGCTGTAGCGAAACTTATTGCAAAAGAGGGGAAATCGGCCACATTAAAATTACCTTCTGGAGAAGTCCGTTTGATATCCCAAAAATGCTCAGCAACAGTCGGACAAGTGGGCAATGTTGGAGTGAAGCGGAAAGATTTGGGTAGAGCCGGATCGAAACGTTGGCTAGGTAAGCGTCCTGTAGTAAGAGGAGTGGTTATGAACCCTGTAGACCACCCCCATGGGGGTGGTGAGGGGAGAGCCCCAATTGGTAGAAAAGCACCGACAACAGCTTGGGGGTATCCCGCACTTGGAAGAAGAACTAGAAAAAGGAATAAATATAGCGATAATTTGATTCTTCGTCGCCGTAGTAAATAGGCGAAAGAGAAAGGTTGCATTTTTCCATTGTCGTTAAAAAGTGAAAAAAGAAAAAAGTTTCAATTTTTAAAAATTCAAAAAATTGATTCTTTTTTTTTATTTTTTAATTGAAATAAGATTAATAATAGGAGTAATTCAAATTGTCCCGCTCATTTAAGAAAAACCCTTTTGTCGCGAATCATTTATTAAAAAAAATAGAGAAGCTTAACGCCAAGGCCGAGAAAGATTCCCTAAAAACTTGGTCGCGGGCATCAACCATTATACCTGCAATGGTCGGATACACCATTTATATCCATAACGGGAAAGTTCATTTTCCTATTCCTATAACAGACTATATGGTAGGCCATAAATTGGGAGAGTTTGTACCTACTAGAAATTTTAATAAAGAGGATGTTAAAAGCAAAAGGGATACTAAATCTCGTCGTTAATAATTTCAAAAATGAATATAGATAATTGTCGATGATTAGTGAGAGGGAGAGGTCCACTTTATGAAAAAAAAAAAAAAGACGAAGGGATATACAGAAGTATCCGCTTTGGGTCCATATATTTCTATGTCTGCTCACAAAGTGAGAAGAGTAATTGATCAGATTCGTGGACGTTCCTATGAAGAAACACTTATGATACTCAAATTCATGCCTTATGGAGCATGTTATCCAATTTTTAAATTAATTTCTTCCGCAGCAGCAAATGGTAGTCACAATATGAATTTTGAAAAAAAACATTTAATCATTAGTAAAGCGGAAGTCAACGAGGGTCCTACTGTGAAAAAATGGAAACCTCGGGCGAAAGGGAGGGGTTATCCGATAAAAAGATACACTTGTCGTATAACTATCGTATTAAGAGATATATCCTTAAATGAAAAATATAAAAAATATATACGAAAACCATCGGCACTAATGGATTAGATAAAAAAAAATGAAAAGAAACACACTGATATGACATGTCATGATATGTATAATATGTATAATATATTGAGTAGTGAGGGATTATGGGACAAAAAATAAATCCACTTGGTTTCCGACTTGGTACAACCCAAAATCATCACTCTATTTGGTTTGAAAAACCAAAAAATTATTGCAAGAGCCTACAAGAGGATCAAAAAATACGAGACCGCATTAAGAATTATATAGACAATCATAGAGTCTCCTACGGTACAAAGAAAAGAATTTTAGACATAGACATAGAGATTGAAACAGATTACATTTCACGCATACAGATTGAAAAAGTAAGGGATTTCGTTCAAGTAATAATCTATATGGGATTGCCAACGTTCTTAATAGAAGGTAAACCGCACAAAATCAAGGAGTTAAAGGGAGATGTCGAAAAAGTGCTTCACTGCGGAAACCGAAAACTGACTATTTCTATTAGCAAAATTGGAAATCCTTTTGTAGACCCTAATATTCTTGCCGCAATTCTAGCCCACCAATTAAAGAACAGAGTTTCATTTCGCAAAGCAATGAAAAAAACTATTGAAGTCGCCGAAAAAAAAGGATTTGCAAAAGGAATTAAAGTACAACTTGCAGGACGTATTGAAGGAAGAGAAATGGCAGGTGTCGAATGGCTTAGAAAGGGTAGAGTTTCTCTCCAAACTATTCGCACTAAAATCGATTTTTGTTCCACTACAGTTAGAACGATCCACGGGGTGTTAGGCATAAAAATTTGGGTATTTGCAAACGGAAAATCCTAAAAATTGACCTGCCCTTGCCCTCTGCCCTCTATACTATACAATATTCTATCCAATCATAGAATAAAAAATAACAAATTCTTTTCCTCTTTTCAAAAAAATGAAGAATTCTATTCAAATTCTATTTTATAGAGTTGAATATTGAATAAAAATTTCATATTGCATTTTCCACACTGGAGGATTCAGCGAAATGAACAACCCACTTCTAAAATGGGTCTATAAGATCATCCAAAATGTTTGCTAACGCTCTTTTTGGCAAAAAACGGGAATCTTATGGTATGGGTCTTGTCTATCTTAGGCCTGACGATACTCATTATATTCCTATAGAGCTTTTTATCCCCTTGTTTCTACCGTGTACCCCGTTCTATTTATACTTAATTGAATATTAATTAGTCTTAATTTACTATTTTTTAGTATATGATGTTCTACAAAAACCCATTTTAGTGATTCATATTCATATAGTTTCATAGCGTGAATGAAAAAAAATGAACCGAATATTTCCAGTAATTGGATTTATAAATAAAAAATTTTGACACACTTGCGTTTCGATGACTGAGTTTTGTTTTCACTTTAGTATCCAAAATATTAGTAAGAAATACTAATATAATAATTTATTGAAATGAAAGAAAAGTCCTTTTTCCTCCTTATAAAGGAAGGACTTTGCTTTCATTTCTTTTTTTTATTTATATTTATATTTATAAAAGGGAGTTTTTCAGTATGTTTGTGCCAATCCTTCCGGACCCGGAGGAGATACGAGCTAAGATACGACCGCAGCAGTTGGGTATTGGATCTGACGATGAAGATTCAGATGACGAGGAAGTTTCCGAGTCAGAGAATGCTACCCAGTCGGATAACTATAAAAAAGAGGCGGCAGAACAAAATGCAAAAGATGCAAAAGGAAAAAACCGAAATGCAAAAGATGCAAAAGGAAAAAACCGAACCAGAAAGAGAAACAAAAAGAACAGAAAGAACAGAAATAACAGAAAAGAACAGAAATAACAGATATATGGACTATGTTCGTCTATATATTTGAATCCCTGTTCTGTTTGGTGTATAATATAATAGTAGCGCTTTTCTTCTATTTATAGAAGAAAAACCAAGCGTTATTCGTTCCTATCCAGATACTATTCGCCCAGATAATATAATATTTTCTAACTTCGATATAAAAAATGATAATATTCTTCAACGCCACTGAAGAATATTCTATCCATTGACTAATTAATAAAATGAGTCATAACGCATTTCTCCCATTGATGAGACATTATTTACTTTGTTACTTTGATGGGTTTGTTACTTTGATGTGTAAGTGTAATCATCATACGATCATACGGAGGTAGCAAGGGAACCGGGGCAAGTATACCGAAAAGACAGTTCTAATCTATTCTATTAGTATTAGATTAGTATTAGTTAGTGATCCCGGCTCAGTAAGTCCTTTCTTCCGTGATTAACTGTTGGCACCAGTCCGTCCTAGCTTTTGTCTCTGTGGACCGAGGAGAAAGGGGGCTGAGCGCGAAGAGATTTGTACCATCAGAGAAGGAGGTCAAC